TTTATATAGGTATTTGAAGGTTCATTAGTTTAGTTTAAGATCTTCATTTTTCGTGAATTTTATACTACCCTCGTAGGGATAGAACCCGAAATAATTTTTTTTTTACTATTTTTTTTTTCATTGAAAAAATGGATTTTTGATCATTCAAAATTTATACATATTTATATAGATATAGAAGAAAAATATCTTTCCTAAGTCTTTTTTGAATATCTTTCCTAAGTCTTTTTGGAGGGATTGATAAGAATACGAATTCAAAGAAACTAAAAAAAAAAGGAAATTTTAAAATAGATTGATGGGGAAAAAAGACTCCCCACCTTGGTAATGAAAAAATCAGTCAAATAAATTCTATGTCAAAAATTTTTTTTTTACATTTTTCAATTAGGTTTGGGTAAGGTAAAGAGATAAATTCTTGTTCTACATATTCTAAGAATGGAAATCGGGAATTTTGGAAATGAGCTGAGTCTTTTTTTGACTCAGGTTGATTCCAACGTTTTAGGCTTTATTACTTATTTTTTATTTGTTTGTTGTACAAAAAAACTTTTTGAATTCCCAGTAGAAAGAGATTTTCCTAAGGAAAAGGCTTTTAACGCTGCCCAATACCCCTTCTTTTTCCAACAATTTTTACGAATACGCTTTTTTGATGCAGAAGTACGTTTTTTTGGAACTGCCATTTCAATTTTAAATTGAGAAATTACTCGTTGGTATAGCTGGATGTGAAAGACATTTAGTGTTTACAAAAAAAAGCAGCCCTTTGCTAATTCATTTTCATTATATTTTTTAGAGAATATTCTTTCAAAAAAAATAAATAAAAGATAGGTCAAAGGTATGGTAAAATTACACAAATATAGTAGTCAAAATCAAGAATATATTTTTTCATCCCTTAAAATATATGTCAAAAAAATTTCATTTTTATTGTTTTAGTGATAGGTTTTTTTAAAATTTTTTCCCATTCAAATCGATATTTTTCGAATTTATAGATCCCTATGCAATAGAAAAGGGAATTCATTGAACTTAATATATACAAAATGCATACGAACTAGTTTTTCCTTCTCTTTACTGTCATATTGCATTTAGATGGAATATACAATACCTCAAAATCTCGGGAAGGGTAAAACTCCCTGTTTTTAGTATGTTTACTAAAAACTTTTTTAAATTGTTTGTCAAACTCAGAAAAAGACTTAATTTGATCCTTTATTCGCGATTTTCAAATTCAAAAGAGACTTTAAAGTTTTTTTCCTATGATTTGACCAACTGTAACTTCTTGATTTGAATATTTGAAGTATTTAGCAGAAAGAATACATAAAAAGAAATACAAATTCAAAAAATTCTATTTATGTTCGTGCATATCTTGATTTTTTTATTGACTCTTTTCAAAAGAGATAAAATCCGGCAAATCGGAAACCATTAATAGGAATAAAGAATTATTAATAAAAAACTTTTTTATGGAACAGACATATCAATATGCGTGGATCATACCTTTTGTTCCACTTCCAGTTCCCATGTTAATAGGAGTAGGACTTCTTCTTTTTCCGACAGCAACGAAAAATCTTCGTCGTATGTGGGCTTTTCCGAGTATTTTATTGTTAAGTATAGTCATGCTTTTTTCAACTAATTTGGCTATTCAGCAAATAAATAGCAATTTTATCTATCAATATGTCTGGTCTTGGACTATCAATAATGATTTTTCTTTAGAATTAGGATACTTGATCGATCCACTTACTTCTATTATGTCAATGTTAATCACTACTGTTGGAATTTTGGTTCTTATTTATAGTGATAATTATATGGTTCACGATCAAGGCTACTTGAGATTTTTTGCTTATATGAGTTTTTTCAGTACTTCAATGTTGGGATTAGTTACTAGTTCCAATTTGATACAAATTTATATTTTTTGGGAATTGGTTGGGGTGTGTTCCTATCTATTAATAGGTTTTTGGTTCACAAGACCTCTTGCCGCAAATGCTTGCCAAAAGGCATTTGTAACAAATCGCGTAGGAGATTTTGGTTTATTATTAGGAATTTTGGGTTTTTATTGGATAACCGGTAGTTTTGAATTTAGGGATTTATTCAAAATATTCAATAACTTGATTTTAAATAATGAAGTAAATTCTCCCTTTGTTACATTGTGTGCTGCTCTATTATTTGCTGGTGCAGTTGCTAAATCTGCACAATTTCCTCTTCATGTATGGTTAGCCGATGCTATGGAAGGACCCACTCCCATTTCAGCTCTTATACACGCTGCTACTATGGTGGCAGCGGGTATTTTTCTTGTAGCTCGTCTTCTTCCTCTTTTTATAGTTATACCCTATATAATGAATTTTATCTCGTTGATAGGTATAGTAACAGTATTATTAGGAGCTACTTTAGCTCTTGCTCAAAAAGACATTAAGAAGGGTTTAGCCTATTCGACAATGTCTCAATTGGGTTATATGATGTTAGCTCTAGGAATGGGGTCTTATCGAAGTGCTTTATTTCATTTGATAACTCATGCTTATTCAAA